AAATTCTAATTCTATAAGGTTGAATAAAAAATAGATTAATTTTACTTTTGATATAATTGCTATGCTTAGTGTGTGACTCGTTAGTTTTTTCTTTAGAGTTTAAAGCTGGGCTTCAAAAAAAAAAAACGGACTCCCACTATGAACTTAATAACTATATAAAATAAACGAAAACTAATAACCAACTTATTGCTTCGTATTGTCGAGATCCCTCAAAACAGTCACTATATGATTGAATGACTGAATCAATCATATAGTTGTAACAACTGAAATTTTCATAAAAAAAAAATCTTATTATGGATTTTAAAGAAAAAAAAATAAAGGGATGCGGATAAATGGAAAGGTGATAGAAAGAGAGAACAAAAATATCAATGATAGATGATTCCAATATGTATATGTATGGTCTATGAATCACCTCATAAAAGGCAGTGTGATAAAGCATTAATATTGATATATTAATTAATATTGATATATTAATATATATAATAATACAAATAATAAAGTATAATATAAATAATAAAGAGCCCTGGGTTAATAGAAACTGAGGAGATTTACTCGGGAACAAATTTTGTTGGGAGCTCCGTTGCAGAGTTCAGGCCTAACCATTAATGGAGAAGCTATAAGAACGACGAAACCTGTGACTATATAAGATTCTACTATTAAAATCTAAATAAAATAGAAAATAAAAACGAATCCTAATGATTCATCGGACGGGATAGCGGAACGAACCAAGAACAAATTGATTTACTCTGAAAGGTCATGGATTGATCCTACGAATGAAGCAGGAAAGAGTCAATATCCGCCCGCGAAACCCTTATTTATTTATTGTATTACAATATTGTCTTGACTCGATAAGAGTAAAAAAAAAAATAGGGATTCGTTATAAAAAATAAGCATTATTTATAAATATACACATCTAGCCATATATGGAGCTTCCTATGTAATAAATGAAATATCAAAAAATCCCATTATTTAATTTAGTGTACTAATTTTGAAATAAATATGTATCTGTATCGAATCTTTTCATTCGCGAGGAGCTGGATGAGAGGAAACTCTCATGTCCGGTTCTGTAGTAGAGGTGTGATTAAGAAAAAACCATCAACTATAACCCTAAAAGAACTAGATTTCGTAAGCACCATAGAGGAAGAATGAAAGGAATATCTTGTCGGGGCAATCGTATTTGTTTCGGCAGATACGCTCTTCAGGCACTTGAACCCGCTTGGATCACAGCTAGACAAATAGAAGCAGGGCGAAGAGCAATGACACGATATGCGCGTCGTGGTGGAAAAATATGGGTACGTATATTTCCAGACAAACCTGTTACAGTAAGACCTACGGAAACACGTATGGGGTCGGGGAAAGGATCTCCCGAATATTGGGTATCCGTTGTTAAACCAGGCCGAATACTTTATGAAATGAGTGGAGTATCAGAAACTGTAGCCAGAGCAGCTATCTCAATAGCTGCGTGCAAAATGCCTATACGAACTCAATTTATTATTTCAGGATAGGGATATCGAACTAAAGATAAACAAAAGGGGTATTGAGAATGAAAAAACAACTGCGGGTTTATTTATTTCTAGACAAACACTATTTCTTTTTTCCTCATTCTTTGCATTGAAATAACAGATTCAAATAAAAATGATATGATTCAACCTCAGACCCTTTTGAATGTAGCAGATAACAGCGGAGCCCGAGAATTGATGTGTATTCGAATCATAGGATCTGGTAATCATCGATATGCTCATATTGGTGACATTATTGTTGCTGTAATCAAAGAAGCAGTGCCCAATATGCCTCTAGAAAGATCAGAAGTAATTAGAGCTGTAATTGTACGTACATGTAAAGAACTCAAACGTGACAACGGTATGATAATACGATATGATGACAATGCTGCGGTTGTCATTGATCAAGAAGGAAATCCAAAGGGAACTCGAGTTTTTGGCGCGATTGCTCGGGAATTGAGACAGTTGAATTTTACTAAAATAGTTTCATTAGCTCCTGAAGTATTATAAATACTAGTAGATGAAACTATGATATAGTTATAGTAGGATATCTGAAATGGATTAAATTAGTAGATTGTGTTTCACGCATATACTTTTACTAATTAATAATTGAAATTGAATAATTCAAAATAAAAAAACATGCTGATTATATCAAAATTAAGAAGCACCAATAATTAGAATTCGTCATGGGCAGAGACGTTATTGCTGATATAATAACTTGTATAAGAAATGCTGACATGAGTAAAAATGGAACGGTTCGAATAGCATCCACTAATATCACCGAAAACATTGTTAAAATACTCCTACGAGAAGGTTTTATTGAAAACGTTCGGAAACATCAGGAAAGTAACAAAGATTTCTTGGTTTCAACCTTGCGCCATAGAAGGACTAGGAAAGGAATATATAGAACTATTTTAAAACGTATCAGTCGACCCGGTCTACGAATCTATTCCAACTATCAAAAAATTCCTAAGATTTTAGGTGGAATGGGAATTGTAATTCTTTCCACTTCTCGAGGCATAATGACAGATCGAGAAGCTAGACTAGAAAAAATTGGAGGAGAAATTTTGTGCTATATATGGTGATCTTCCCCCGGTATCAAAAATTGATTCATGAAGGTTTAATTACTGAATCACTTCCCAACGGTCCGAGTCCTTTTAGATAATGAAGATCTAATTCTAAGTTATATTTCAGAGAGGATCCGACGCAGTTTGATACCGATACTGCCGGGAAATAGAGTCAAAATCGAAATAAGTCAGTATGATTCAACTAGAGAACGTAGAATTTATAGACTCCGCAACAAGGATTCGAGCGATTAGATGATTTTTGAAAAGATTCCTTTGGTGAGAGATACAACTCGAAGTTAAAAAATAAAATACAAGAGACTTATTTTCTTCCAAGGAATAGATTCAAAATTCAAGTAAGGAGTGAGAAATATGAAAATAAGAGCTTCCGTTCGTAAAATTTGTGAAAAATGTCGACTGATCCGTAGGCACGGACGAATTATAGTGATTTGTTCCAATCCGAGACATAAACAGAGACAAGGATAATCTTTCTTTTATAAGATTTCTCAAAGAAAAAAGGGCCATGTAAAAATAAAGGATCCGCTTTAACATGAAATGGATATCTCCGTATCTTTCTGTATATTTCTGATTCATATTTATGAGATGAAAAAATATGATAAAACCTATACCAAAAATTGGTTCGCGTAGGAATGGACGTATTGGTTCACGTAAGAATGGACGTAGAATACCAAAAGGGATTATTCATGTTCAAGCGAGTTTCAACAATACTATTGTAACTGTTACAGATGTACGAGGTCGGGTGGTTTCTTGGGCCTCCGCCGGTACTTCTGGATTCAAAGGCACAAGAAGAAAGACACCCTATGCTGCTCAAGCCGCTGCCTCAAACGCTATTCATACTGTAGTGGATCAGGGTATGCAACGAGCAGAAGTTATGATAAAGGGTCCTGGTCTTGGAAGAGACGCAGCATTACGAGCCATTCGTAGAAGTGGTATACTATTAAGTTTCGTACGTGATATAACACCTATGCCACATAATGGATGTCGACCTCCTAAAAAAAGACGTGTGTAAAAATAAGAATTAAACGGATTGCAAGAGAAATAAATGATTCAATGATCTGATCAAATAATAATATTTAGTATGGTTCGAGAGGAAATAGCAGGATCCACTCGAACACTACAGTGGAAATGTGTTGAATCAAAAGTAGACAGCAAGCGTCTTTATTATGGTCGTTTCATTCTGTCCCCGCTCATGAAAGGGCAAGCGGATACCATAGGTATTGCCATGCGAAGGGCTCTACTTGGAGAAATAGAAGGAACATGTATCACACGTGCAAAATCTGAGAGGGTGCCGCATGAATATTCTACGATAGTAGGTATTGAGGAATCGGTACATGAAATTTTAATAAATTTGAAAGAAATTGTATTGAGAAGTAATCTGTATGGAGTTAGAGACGCATCCATTTGCGTCAGGGGTCCTAGATACGTAACCGCTCAAGATATCATCTCACCACCTTCCGTGGAAATAGTTGACACAACACAGCATATAGCTAACCTGACAGAACCGATTGATTTGCGTATTGGATTACAAATCAAGAGAGATCGTGGATACCGTATGAACCCCACAAATAACTCTCAAGACGGAAGTTATCCTATAGATGCTGTATCCATGCCTGTTCGAAATGCAAATCATAGTATTCATTCTTATGGAAATGAAAAACAAGAAATCCTTTTTCTAGAAATATGGACGAATGGAAGTTTAACTCCTAAGGAAGCACTTTATGAAGCTTCTCGTAATTTGATTGATTTATTTATTCCCTTTCTACATGGGGAGGAAGGGGACATTCATTTCGAGGGAAAAAAAAACAGGTTTACTCTACCCCTTTTTACCTTTCAAAATAGATTAACTAATCTAAAGAAAAACAAAAAAAGAATTCCGTTGAAATGTATTTTTATTGACCAATCAGAACTGCCCCCCAGGACCTATAATTGTCTCAAAAGGTCCAATATACATACATTGTTGGACCTTTTGAGTAACAGTCAAGAAGATCTTATGGGAATTGAATATTTTCGCACAGAAGATGTAAAACAGATATTGGACATTCTACAGAAGCATTTCGCAATCCATTTACCTAAGAATAAGTTTTAATTTTAAATCTATTAGAATTTTTTCATATTCTTTTTATTAATTTTATTAAAGATTATTAAAAATTTATTAAAGATTATTAAAAAAAAAAAGAAAAACTTCATTTTTTATCTTCGGCACACGATCCGTATTTTCGCAGAATAGATCATAATAAAATTCATGTATCTAGGGAGGATTCACTTTAGAAGCGACTATTCCCTAGATACCTACACGTGGTATTTCACAATTGAATCAATTTGAAAAAGACCTAAAGTTAGAGATTTATCAATAGGTAATGTTGCTCCAATACCTAACCAAAGAGCTACTGTGGTACCGATCAAAAAGACTGTTGTA